ATTAGAGTTATAATGCAAAGGGCATTCTATTTTGAATCAATTTGTAGTACTAAACTAAAGTAGTCAAAATCTTGATTTGGAATGAACAAAAATAAATACTTATTTGTCACTGCAATGCCACTTAGTAAGACTAACCAATGTTAGTAAAGCGTTAAATTTAGTTACAAGTACAAGAAAAAGTTTGTTTTGAAGCAAACCCACATAATGAAGTATAGCATAGTAGTATAATCAGCGGAATCGTAAATTCTACATTTACATCATATACTTCTATTCTAGAAAAAAATAACATATTATTGAAATCGAACGATTTGATAAATCAAATCTCCAAACCAACTCATAGAAATAGAAAAGGGTACAAATTTTGATATATTTATGACCAATTCATTATCTCTAAAACAATCAATTGGAGTTGTTCTTCTACCAAAAAATGATTTGTCAGGGTATTCCACAAATACAAAACCAATAAAATAATAGGTACTCGATCCATGTGACTTATGATTAGATTTGGTTGAGTCAGGTTGGAGTTTTTAGCCAAGATCATGTCATGATTTTAACTTAAAAATGGATTGGGTATACATATCAAATCAAAGCAAAAGTATATCACTAACTCTTTGATCATGACAGGTATGTAATTCACCGACGACAATTAATGAAGAAGAATGGATTAGATTTTTTATCCGAGATTTTATTTGATAAATATTAATTGTATCCATTCAATTAAATAAAATTTTTGTTTTCATTTTCCTGTCCCTATGAATCCATATGATCATATGGTAATGCTTCTAGTTCTATGGACCAACCGACTGACCAGGCACAAACAAGTACTAATGAGATGAGGAAATAAAAACTAAAAAAAAAAAAGAATGTAAATGTAAATATAATGTATAGGGCTATACGGACTCGAACCGTAGACCTTCTCGGTAAAACAGATCAAACTTTTTATTATCGAAATGATTCGAACTGTTTCAAAGACCCAACATGCATTTTGTTGCATTGGGCTCTTTCATCAACTGATGAAAAGACCAGTTAGTCCACCATATTTTTTCTTCGCCGAAAACAAGAAGATAATGAGATGGCTCCATTTGCTCTGATTCATTATTTGAATTTTGATCTAAGAGGATTACCAAAGTGTTTCAAGGAAGGGTTACTTTGACGTAGGTCTGCTTCTGGCCTAGATCCACCTAAGTTCAAATTTAATGGAGTCTCTACCGTTCCGCTCTAAGAGTCAAATATGATACTTCTTACACCTTAAAGTTCATAGGACGAAAAGAGGTTATTTTGAGGCCCTTATACTCGTTATGCCTAGCATTGAATAGACTGGGTATTCACCTTATCAATTCTCAAATCAATGATGGGCTCTATTTGGCATCAGAATTCGTACCCGAATCGGATTGACCAAATATTTGTCAGGCTATTGTTCTCTTGTTCTCTCGAATCCATGGAGTAAGACATCGATTTTTCAATAAGATTATTTGATTACATGATTGACTCCCTTGAAAAGCATTGGCGCACGTGTAAACGAGGTGCTCTACCAACTGAGCTATAGCCCTTGTCATAGACATCTTAACATATAGATAATATCTTGTCAAGATGGATATTACAAAATTACATAATATAATAGTTCTTTGGCCGTTTCCTCTTAATTAAGTTAAGGATTGGTATTGCTTAGAAGTCATATTCCGTATATAATCCCCGAAGTGATGAGTCTCTTTTTTTCTTTGTAGTAATAAAAGACCTACTTAACTCAGTGGTTAGAGTATTGCTTTCATACGGCGGGAGTCATTGGTTCAAATCCAATAGTAGGTAGAACTTATTAGATACCGGAATCAATGGTATCTAATAAGTTTTTCTACTCGTCTTCTTTTTTTTGTTGTATTAGATTAGACTTAATTGTTTTCAATTGTCGGAATCAAAACATGCTGTCTAATAAAATAAAAAACTTCTTTTGATTATTTCGATGCATCAACTAGTCGGAACTAGCATTGATAGCCTCTACTCGTGTCCTAGCTCGTCTGAGAGCTAGATTCGCTTCAATTGCTTGTCTTTTACCTTCTGCTTTACTCAAGTTAGCTTCCGCTTTTTCAAGAGCTTGCTGAGCTTCTTGCGGATCAATGTCAGTGCTTATCTCTGCATCATTTCCTAAAACGGTGATCTCATTATTACCTATTCTAGCGAAACCCCCCATCAAAGCCACCGTTAGCCATCGGCCATCATTTAGGCGTATTCTCAAAAGACCTATATCTACAGCTGTGGCAATAGGGGCGTGGTTTGGTAATACACCAATTTGGCCACTATTAGTAGATAAAATGATTTCTTTCACTTCTGAATCCCAAATAATTCGATTAGGGGTCAGTACACAAAGATTTAAGGTCATTTCTTCAATTTGCTCTCCACTTCTAAGTTCATAGCTTTCGCGGTAGCTTCATCGATGTTACCCACTAAATAAAAGGCCTGCTCGGGAAGACTGTCTAATTCTCCGGAGAGGATCAGTTGAAACCCCCTAATTGTTTCTGCGAGGCCAACATATTTCCCTGGAGAACCAGTAAATACTTCTGCTACAAAGAAGGGTTGTGATAAGAAACGCTCAATTTTTCGTGCTCTTGCTACGGTTAAACGATCCTCTTCGGATAATTCGTCTAATCCAAGGATAGCTATAATGTCCTGCAGTTCTTTGTAACGTTGTAAAGTTTGCTTTACTTTTTGCGCAGTTTCATAATGTTCCTCGCCAACGATCCGAGGTTGGAGCATAGTTGACGTTGAATCTAAAGGATCCACTGCTGGATAAATGCCTTTGGCAGCTAATCCTCTTGATAGTACGGTAGTAGCGTCTAAATGTGCAAATGTCGTGGCAGGAGCAGGGTCAGTCAAATCGTCTGCGGGTACATAAACTGCTTGAATAGAAGTTATAGATCCTTCTTTTGTAGACGTAATTCTTTCTTGCAAAGAACCCATTTCTGTACTAAGGGTAGGTTGATAACCCACTGCGGAAGGCATTCTCCCTAATAAGGCAGATACTTCTGATCCTGCTTGGACGAATCGAAAGATATTGTCAATGAATAGAAGTACGTCTTGTTCATTAACATCCCGGAAATATTCCGCCATGGTTAGGGCGGTCAAACCAACTCTCATACGAGCTCCCGGTGGTTCATTCATCTGACCATAGACGAGAGCCACTTTTGATTCTGCAATATTTTGTTCATTAATCACTCCGGATTCTTTCATTTCCATGTAAAGATCATTTCCTTCACGAGTACGTTCGCCTACTCCACCAAATACGGATACACCCCCATGAGCTTTAGCAATGTTGTTGATCAATTCCATAATGAGTACTGTTTTACCCACTCCAGCTCCCCCAAATAGTCCGATTTTTCCTCCACGGCGATAAGGGGCTAAAAGATCCACCACTTTAATCCCTGTTTCAAAGATTGATAATTTCGTATCTAACTGTATAAAGGCGGGTGCTCCTCTATGAATAGGAGATGTTGTGCGAGTATCTACAGGACCTAAATTATCAACAGGCTCGCCAAGAACGTTGAAAATTCGTCCGAGAGTTGCTCCACCAACTGGAACACTTAGAGGAGCTCCCGTGTCAATCACTTCCATTCCTCTCGTTAGACCGTCCGTAGCACTCATAGCTACAGCTCTAACTCGATTATTTCCTAATAATTGCTGTACCTCACAAGTAACTTTAATTTGCTGACCGGCGGTATCTCGCCCCTTGACTACCAAAGCATTATAAATATTTGGCATTTTCCCCGGGGGAAAAGCGACATCCAGTACTGGGCCAATAATTTGAGCAATACGCCCTAGGTTTTTTTCTTCAAGTGTGGAAACCGCAGGACCAGAAGTAGTAGGATTTATTTTCATAATCATGATAAAGTGAAATATGTCGAAATTTTTTGGAATATTTCCGAATAAAAAAAAATGTCCGATAGCAAGTTGATCGGTTAATTCAATAAAAAATGAAAGTTAGCGCTTGATTTAGCTGGTACCATCCAACCGAATCTAATTTAATCATTTACTCATTCAATGAATGAATTTTCAAGTTTAACCACACTTTTTCAAAAAAAAAGATAAAGCGGATGCAGATGAATAAGAAGCATGAAAAAGTGTGTTTCTTTTATATAATATAAATATTTATAATATAAATATTTATAATTTATTATAATTTATATTTATTTTATATATAATATATAATTTATATTTATTTTATATATTATATTTTATATATTATATAAATAATTTATATTTATATAAATTTATATTTATATAATTATATAATAATATAAATATATAAATAAATAATATAAATAAATAATCCCGTACATATCAGATTTTATAATTTATGTAATTATGTAATTCGAACCTGAACTCGATTTATGATTCATTTTTTCGATCTCATTGTCCGTTATTATTTTTTTTTTTTTTCATAGGGATTTTCACCCATTTGTGGTTTATACCTTTCTTTTTCATGGATGAATTATGCCTATTTTCACATCTAGGATTTACATATACAACATATATTACTGTCAAGAGCAAGAGGGAATTTTTTTTTAGTATTTAGATTAAAATTAGTATTTAGATTAAAAAAAGAAGGGGATAAACTACAAACTTTAAAAACAAGGTTGGGTTGCGCCATACATATCAAAGAGTATACAATAATGATGTATTTGACGAATCAAATACATGGTATTATTAATTAATTGAGAATAGAATATTAATTAATAGTTTAGTTGAATTGAAAATTGTTTGAAAGATTTTTTTTTTTCAAAGGTTTCATTCACGCCCCATCCATGTCGAGTAGACCTTGTCATTGTGAGAATTCTTAATTCATGAGTTGTAGGGAGGGACTTATGTCACCACAAACAGAGACTAAAGCAAGTGCGGGATTCAAAGCTGGTGTTAAAGATTACAAATTGACTTATTATACTCCTGACTATGAGACAAAAGATACTGATATCTTGGCAGCATTCCGAGTAACTCCTCAACCTGGAGTTCCG